GGATCTGCAGGGTCCCAAATGAATTGGCTTATTCGAAAAAAGCCTTGTTCTTTGGAAAATCTATCTGGTGTCCGGTACTGCATGGTTCCCCTCTGCAAGAACTCCTCCTCATGCTCTTGAAGCTCATCCTCTTCATGATAAATGCTCCGCTTGCCCCGAAATGATCCGGCCCGATAGGGAAATCCCAATTCAGTGGGCCTTTCAATACAATCAAATAGATTGGTCCAAGGGCGCCATATTCTAGGAGCCCAAACTATGTGATCGAATAAATCCTCCTCCATTTGTTGCGGGTCGATGTCCTCTTCCTCTTCTTCAAACTCCGATTCGTATTTTTCATAGTTTTGAATCATATCTAACTGATTCCTTGGTTCGGACCGAAGAAGTAATGTCACTCGATTATTATCAAACTGACTGCAATCTTTTTCTGTCCGTGAGGATCCCAACAGAGCGCCTTCTAGTTCTAATAGGCCATGAACTAGATCAGAATCATTCTCAGCGAATCTATAAGAAGCGATCCAATTATTTTCATCAGGTCCGGGTGAAGACCAAAGATCTTGAGCGACCAATCCGGCAGAACAATTCAAAAGATAAAGAAGTATCGTTAATTTCTTCATGCTCGTTCCAAGTTCGAAGTACCATTTGTACAAATAAGAATCCCCTTCTTTACATGATTTCTTCTTCATATAGATAGATATAGGATCTACGGGGCAATTACTTAGAAGTACATTTTGTGCAACAGCCCTTCCTATCTGATAGAAAAGGATCCCATGATCCTGAACCGATATTACCTGGGATCGCAAATCCCAAGTTTGTCTATGAAGAGCTGATCTAATTGTATTAGTTTCTATAATTGATTTCTTCTGTGTAATACTAATGGATAGGGCCTCATTGATAAGTGCTGCAAGATCTCGTGCATTGGAACCCATGGTTATGGACCCGAATCCGTTAGTATGGAACATTTTCTTTTCCAAGTGAAACCCTTTAGTATATGAAAGAATGAAAAAGTGCTTTCGTTGTTGTTGAATAAGAAGCCTTCGTATCTTAATGCATGTATTTAATTTATTCGGAGCTATTAGAGCGGGATCCACTTTTTGGGGAATATGAGTCGAACCAATAACAAGAATATTTCTAGTAGAATATCTTTCACAATCTCTGGAGAGATAGTTCTGTAATAGACCGAAGGATCTGTAATTCACATACAGATCATGAATGTTTGGAATCCATATTATGCAAGGAGACATTGCTCTTGCTAATGCGAATCGAAAGGTGATATCGATATAAAATCCGTATATACTCGGCGGCATATCCATAGTTAGCACATTCGTCATATCTAGCAGCTCCGTATCAAGATCAAGGTCATCATCAATATCGTCACTATCATCAATATCGATATCGTCACGATAATCACTATCGTCACTATCACTATCATCAATAAAAAAACCTTCAGGCTTGTAATACGAATACGGAAAGTTGTTCGGAAATATCGTAATGAAAGGAACATGGGAGTTTGTCGCTAGGTATTTGACCAAATAGGATCGTCCAGTTCCTATAGAACCTATCACTAAAATACCCCTAGAAGGGGATAGGGCTAAACGGAGCGAGAAGGGTTTTCCATGAGATGGGAAATGAAAACTATTAGCCCCACACGGGGTTTGTGAATAAGTGATTGTCTGATAATGAGCAAGGAATATCCGTCTTTCTGCTAAACAGGATCTATTGAACTCATAATTCATTAGATACTTTTTATGAATGTCAACTAAGTATCGTAAGTAAATTGATCCCGGTTGTTCAATCATTTGATAACCAGAGTCATTCTTTGATAAATGATCACTATGAGTCAGACTCAATAGAATTTGATCAATCCTTTTTTCTTTTTCGGTCGTTAAGGTGGAGAACTGAACCAAGAATTCTCTTTCTTCATCATCAACCAAATCACTGTTCGCGACCCAGGATTCTATTTTCTCATCAATCCAATCACCGTTCACCCCTTTTCTTTTTCTTATCAATGAATAGATCTCTTTACTTGTACGACTTAGATGTCTCGTATTTCTCGAAAAAGCGATTCGATTGATGGGATTTTGTATGATACTTCTGAGATCGATGAGATTGATATTCAAATATTTCTTCTTAGAACGTATTGATTTGACCCCATAAGCGGAACCACCAACCAATAGCATGTTGCCACCAGAAGCAGAAACCCGTATTTCTTCCAGAAAATCTCCTAATTGTTCCAGAGCAACTAGAAAGAGATTCTTTAACCAGAAAGAATTCAGTTCAGATTCAGATGTAGGATACCTATCCAAAAGTTTTCGCAACTCAATCATGTATGATGGAATCATCAAAGATTTGATCTTTTCTAACTCTGTCTGTAACTCACTAGAGGCTCGGGAAACAAAGAGAAGATGTATGCGAACGAGATATCCAGCAACAAGAAGAAGGAAAAGGATTGAATAGAGGAACTCCCGAGCATTTGTTAATCTCAGATGTGTCCATATCAATGGAACGGGTGACTCATTATTTCGATGAATCGTTTCTTCGGACAGAAGGAGATTCTGTAAACACTTACTCGAAATCTCACTTATCAGACTCGAAATCTTACTTTTCAGAGTCAGAGTCCATTGTGGAAGAATCTTCTGAGGAATTGGCCATGATATATCTGATACATGCATAATATCTCTCAAAACGGATACAAATTTGTGCCTGCTACTTAGTATCCTTAGTATCGGCAATGGTTCTGAAAAAATCTCTAAAAGGGTGGTGAAATTTAGATATTTCCACCCTGTCGAAGTAAGGAACCATGGCATATATGTTTGGAAGAGATTCCATTTTGAGAGATTGAAAAGAGCACTATCTCGTCGAAAGGTTCTATACATCTGCCCTTTCTCAACGCATTTCTTTAGAGAAAGACTCCGTTTTTTTTTCCTCTTTCCAGATGGGAAATCCTTCTCAGAACATGGAGTGTGAATCAAATCCATGTTTGAATTGAAACTGAGATACTCATGCAAGTTCTTCCCTTCTGAATCAGATAGATTCATATCTGAAAGAGGCTGACAATAAGTTCTTTCAAAATGAACTATTTGTTCCTCTGTTAGAGGTGTTGTAGAAATGTCTGCGATCGAGTAAATAGCTCTACGAACGAATGGCTCGGATCGAATTGGAAAATGGAAAAATTTGTACAAGTTATACCTTTCGTCACCACTTTGTGTAAAATCGTTAGGTATAAATATGTCAGATACCTGTGACTCGATTGGCAAAATAGTCTCTCTCTCCCCAAAAATATGTTTTTTTTTACCGACGCACGAAGAAAATATTTTGTTGCGAATGAACAAGATAGTGAGGAATTGTTCATATGTAGGATCATAATTATTGATACGGGTCTTTTCCACATAAAAAGGGAATCTTTTGTTACAATAGAACCAGAAGCGATTTGGATCATTCAAGAATCGAAGTGGATTTGCTTTATAAAAAGAAGATATCAATGAACTTCTATGAAATGGTTTCACGGGATTCAGCCAATTGTCTCGATCATGGAATATCATTGATAAATAGGAATCCGTGTTATCAAAGGATTTCCTGCGATTATTTCTAGTATGGAATGAGTCAATCACCCACTTTGGTATCTTTTTGAAGCAAAATGGTAATCTTGTTCCTCCATTGATCAAGGATTTCGGTCTTTTGGAAGTATCATGATCATCCAATAAGAAGGGTTTCAATTTATTCAAATGAACGATTTGAACACCTATTGATTCTAACAACTGATTGCGGAGTTGATCATTCGGACCTTTCAATTCATAGATGTGGATCTCGGACCTATGAATGGGGGTATTCCCGATACTCACAAAGAAAAGGGGAAGTGACTTGGACAAAAAGAGAAGTGACTTGGACAAAAAGAAACGAAGTGACTTGGACAAAAAGAAACGAAGTGACTTAGACAAATCTTGTTTGTCTATAACCTCGGACCAATCAATCGAATATTGATTAATACGTAACCGATCGAACACTACTTGAAAATGGTTCTTCTGTTCAGAAAGGAAATGTTCCAAATGTTCCTGGAAATTCTTGCTCCCATTGGACCATTTGTATCTATATACATCAGGATCCCGATTCATGGATCTCCCGGTTCGAGAAATAAGAGGATCAAACCATTTCTTCTGACTCTTTTTCAAATTCGATAAATGTTGGTTGATCGTATATTTCATTATAGTTATATGATTCAGAGTATCATTTCCTATTTGATCCCTTTGAATTCCATATTCGAAGTTGTGATCGGATCTATTCATTAAAAAGAATCGATTAGATACATTTCTTATGTACCCATAGATTTGAATCAGATTTCGGATCAATCTATATTGATTGACTGCCTCCATTATGTTGTTGCTAGCAAATACCGCTGTTTTTCGTTTTGGATCTTCCAAATCATTCCCGCAGTAGATCCGGGCCGATTTTTTTCTGATCCTTCGATAAAAAGATTCATTCTCTTCATAAAAAAGAGGAGGTAGAACCAATAAAGATTTCTTTTTCGATTCATCTCTGGAGTTGAATACCTGATTCAAGAATTTTTTTTGATCCAACCCGTAGGAATCAATAGAAAAGGCAAATCTCCTATGATACACCAGATCCGGCTCGGTTATTGATAGAGTGAATAGATCTGCCATTTCTTGAAATCTCTCTTCTGATTCAAAATCGTGGTGTAACGTGTATCCCCTTTTGTTCCGGTCATGGAATAGATGAAATAAATCAAAAAATGGATTTTTGTTCAAGAATGAAATAGGATGAATTGAGACGGTATTTTGTAAATACGTAATTATCTTGAATATATCAACCATTTCCTTATTTTCCGCTCGCCTGGAAGGGACAAAAGAAACATCTTGTTTTTTCTTCAAAAATTTCTGATCTCTGGTGGACCTCTCAATAGGATTCGAACCCAGATGAAGTTCTGACCATCTGTCAGAGAAAAAAGAACGAATTGATCTTGTAGGATTCCCAAGAAATTCTTCGAT